CGAAAAAAAAACAAAAGAGCTGACTGATAGAACAAGCCTAATCATAACTCAAATAAACAAACTTATAAAAGAAAAAAACATTAGTTCAAACAAAAAAAGTAATGATGCTAACAGATTAGAATCCTATATATTTTTTTTTCGGGTGTTAAAAAGAATAAAGATTAGATTAATCCGTAAATCACATTTTTTTATACAATTTTTCTTTCAAAGGATATACTTCTTAGGTATGATTAATATTCTTCGGATCGACACACAAGTTTTTCTTGAATCAACAACAAAAAAAGTTAAAAAATACATTTACACTATTTATATTAAAGCAAATCCCGAAAGAATTGAGAAAAAAAAAAAAAAAGAAATTCACTTTAAAAAGTCACTTTCTAATAGTAATATTAATAAATATTCAAAGAACTTACCTTCTTTGTCACAAGCATATGTATTTTACAAATTATCAAAAACCCACGTTATTAACTTAAGATCTGTTCTTCAATATCACGGAACACCTGTTTTAAAGAAAAACGAACTAACGGGATATTTTAGAACACAAGGAATATTGAGTTCCGAATTAAAAAATAAAAAACTTCATAATTCTAGACTGAATCAATGGAAAAATTGGTTACGGGTTCATTATCAATATAATTTATCTAAAATTCAATGGTCTAAATTAGTAGCCCAAAAATGGCAAGATAGAGTTAATCAAGCCCCCCAAAAAGATTTAAACAAATGGTATTCATATGAAAAAGAAACTTATTCTCTATTAAAAAAAAAAAAAGAAAATTTTAAAAGACACTCTGAATATGACCTCTTCTCATCTAAATCTATTAATTATGAAGCTAAGAGGAACTCCTATAGTTATGTATCATCATTACACGTAAACAATACCGAAGAGATTTCTTATAATTACAACATAGATAAAAAAAAATTATTTGATGGGCTGGCAATTATACTTATCAAGAATTATCTAGGAAAAGATGCTATTATGGCTAAAAATCCGGATAGAAAATATGCAGATTGGAAAATTATCCATTTTAGTGTTAGAAAGAAGCTCAATAGTGAGGCTTGGATCCATAGCACCAGTAATAAACAGACTAGTCACGATCAAAAAGTTGATAAAATGTATAAGAAATATCCTTTTTATCTCACAATTGATGAAGACATCAACCCCTTCAATAAAAAACAATTTGCTTGGATGGGAATGAATGAAGAAATACAAAGCAAGGCCATATCCGATTTTGAACTTTGGTTCTTCCCAGAAGTTATGTTACTTTATAATTCATATAAAATAAAACCCTGGGTCATACCCATAAAATTACTTTTTTTTTTTTTTCAGGAAAATGCACCGATTAGTCCAAATAAAAACATCAATGAAAAAAAATATATTGAAGAAGATTATGCGGGATCAGTCATCAAAAACCATACAAAGAAAAAGCAAAACACAAGCGCTACAGAAACAGAATTCGATTTTTTCCTAAAAAATAATTTGCTTATTAGAAGTGATTATTTTTTTAATCAACAACTAATCAATAATATCAAGGTATATTGTCTCCTGCTTAGACTGAGAAGCCCGCGAAAAGTTTTTATATCCTCTCTCCAACGAGACGAAATGATTTTCAATATAATGCTGAGTCACAAGGATGTCCATATTCCCGAATTGGTGAAAGGAGGGGGGGTTAGCATCGAACCGGTTCGTCTGTCTGTCAAAACTAATGGAAAATTTATTAGATATCAAAGCATAAGTATTTCATTGGTTCATAAGAATAAAGATCGCATTAATCAAAGATATGGTGATAAAAATAATTTTTATAAATCCCTTACAAGACATCAAAAACTAACTAGAAATAGAGATAAAAACTATTATGCTTTGCTCGTTCCCGAAAATATTTTATCACCTAGACGTCGGAGAGAATTTAGAATTGTAATTTCATTCAATTCAAGAAAAGGGAAGGGTGCGGGTCGAAATCCCATACTTTGGGATGGAAAGAACGTAAAAAACTGTGTTAAATTTTTGGATACAAGCCCAAATCTTGGTATAGATAAAAATAAATTAATAAAATTAAAGTTCTTTCTGTGGCCCACTTATCGATTAGAAGATTTAGCTTGTATGAATCGCTATTGGTTTGATACCACTAATAGCAGTAGTTTCAGTGTGTTAAGGCTACATATGTATCCACACTATCCACAATTTTAAAATAGACGACGATAAATTTTTGCTAGATATCAGATATCAGGTAACATATCTAATATTTCAAAGCAAACTAATACATACATGTAGTATCTTACATTCCATGATAATTTGATCTATAAATAAAAAAATCAACGTAATTTATTTTTGAACTCTAACTTTTCTATTCCAATTTCGAATTAGATTCATCAGTGACTCATTTTTTTGATAAAATTAAGGGTAGATAATTTAATTTAGTCAAATGGTTAGCATTATTCTTATTTATTATTTCTGATCAGTAAAATTAACAATAAAAAAATATCTTTAAACAATAAAAGGGGGAGCAATTTACGTTTTATGGTAAAAAATGCATTCATTTCAGTTTTTTTCCAAGAAAAAAAAGAAGAAAACCCGGGGTCTGTTGAATTTCAAGTATTAAGTTTCACTAATAAGATACGACGACTTACTTCACATTTGGAATTGCACAGAAAAGACTATTTATCTCAGAGAGGTTTACGTAAAATTCTGGGAAAACGTCAACGATTACTAGCTTATTTGTCAAAGAAAAATAGAGTACGTTATAAAGAATTAATTGGTCGGTTGGAAATTCGTGAGCCAAAAACTCACTAATTTAAATTTTAAAGAACTTTAATTATTTGATTTGTTAGATCTTGAATTTTGAGTATTTTCGGCAATTCATGGAAGAATCAATCGGGGAAAAACCTATGAATGTACCAGCTACAAAAAAAGACCTCATGATAGTAAATATGGGTCCTCAGCACCCATCAATGCATGGTGTTCTTCGACTCATCATTACTCTAGATGGTGAAGATGTTATTGACTGTGAACCAATATTGGGTTATTTACACAGAGGAATGGAAAAAATAGCAGAAAACCGAACAATTATACAATATTTGCCTTATGTAACAAGGTGGGATTATTTAGCTACTATGTTCACAGAAGCGATAACCGTAAATGCACCAGAGCAGTTAGGAAATATTCAAGTACCGAAAAGAGCCAGCTATATAAGAGTAATTATGTTGGAGTTGAGTCGTATAGCTTCTCATTTGTTATGGCTCGGCCCTTTTATGGCCGATATTGGGGCACAAACCCCTTTCTTCTATATTTTCAAAGAAAGAGAATTAGTATATGATCTATTCGAAGCTGCCACTGGTATGAGAATGATGCATAATTATTTTCGTATCGGAGGAGTCGCTGTTGATCTACCCCATGGCTGGATAGATAAATGTTTAGATTTCTGTGATTATTTTTTAACAGGGGTTGCTGAATATCAAAACCTTATTACACGAAATCCTATTTTTTTAGACCGAGTTGAGGGAGTAGGGATTATTAGCGAAGAGGAAGCAATAAATTGGGGTTTATCAGGACCAATGCTACGAGCTTCCGGAATAAAGTGGGATCTTCGTAAAGTTGATCATTATGAGTGTTATGACGAATTTAATTGGGAAATCAAATGGCAAAAAGAAGGAGATTCGTTAGCTCGTTATTTAGTACGAATCAGCGAAATGACGGAATCTATAAAAATTATTCAACAGGCTCTGGAAGGAATTCCAGGAGGGCCATATGAGAATTTAGAAAACCGATGCTTTGATATAGTAAGGGATCCAAAATGGAATGATTTTGAATATCGATTCATTAGTAAAAAGCCTTCGCCCACTTTTGAATTGTCGAAACAAGAACTTTATGCAAGAATCGAAGCACCAAAGGGAGAGTTGGGCATTTTTTTGATAGGAGATCAAAGTGTTTTTCCTTGGCGATGGAAAATACGACCGCCAGGTTTTATCAATTTGCAAATTCTTCCTCAGTTAGTTAAAAGAATGAAATTGGCTGATATTATGACGATACTAGGTAGTATAGATATCATTATGGGAGAAGTTGACCGTTGAAATGATAATTGATAGAACAGAAATACAAGATATCAATTCTTTTTACAGATTGGAGTCTTTAAGGGAGATCTATGGGATCATATGGATGCTTATCCCTATTTTGACTCTTGTATTGGGAATCACAATAGGTGTACTAGTAATTGTGTGGTTAGAAAGAGAACTATCCGCAGGGATACAACAACGTATTGGACCTGAATATGCCGGCCCTTTAGGAATTCTCCAAGCTCTAGCAGATGGGACAAAACTACTTGTTAAAGAAAATATTATTCCATCTAGAGGAGATAGTGGTTTATTCAGTATCGGACCATCGGTAGCGGTCATATCAATTTTACTAAGTTATTCAGTAATTCCTTTTGGTTATCATCTTATCCTAGCTGATCTCAATATCGGGGTTTTTTTATGGATCGCTATTTCAAGTATTGCTCCTATTGGACTTCTTATATCAGGATATGGATCAAATAATAAATATTCCTTTTTAGGTGGTTTACGAGCAGCTGCTCAATCCATTAGTTATGAAATACCATTAACTCTATGTGTGTTATCAATATCTCTACGTGTGATTCGTTGAGACATAAACTTTTTACTATTTCCGTTCTTTCGCGGAAAGCGTTGAATAGATAGTCTCCGTTTTTTGTTCATCGTTAGTGTTGATGAACTAAATCAGATAGTTCTATGAGTGAAAAAAAACAGCTTATAAGTTCGCAGTAAGAAGTCGAGCCTCATTTCCTCTGTACCAGGATTAAGCAAAAGTAAATATAAGCAGTAGAGACTGTTTACCCCAAGATTGGTTGGTTGGGCATCATGGCTTGAAGCGGGTTCACAAGATCAACTGTATGGGGTTTTCATTAGCGTTTGGCTATATTACCCGACTACCATAACAGGCGATTGGGCAAAAATGAGTGGATGGTTAGAAACACCAAATTACACAAGGGATTAGTAATAGAGATTATGTAAATTATACAAAGGGCCGTTTCCACATAAAAGGAAGACTAATTGGGGCTTTACGTTAGTAGAAATGATCGGGTAGTACTCCCCATGATTCCGATCCAGAGTATGCTCCTATCCACCGATTAAAGAAATTACTATCAAGAACGAAATAATCCTTTACTTTTTTTGAATCCACTATCTATGAATATTTATAGAAGGAGTATTTTATTGAAGGTTTAAGTTATTACTCAAAAAAACAGTATAAATTATTAAAGGATGAGATCAATTCAGAAGTACTTTTTTTATTATAGCAAACAGAATTCCATTGGTCTAATTCGGGACCTCTCAATAGATTTTTACTCGATCTAGAACATATCGCCATAAAGAATGCCGATCCGGTCCTTAGATTTCTTTGTGGTCCTGGAGGAGCCGTATGAGGTGAAAATCTCATGTACGGTTCTGTAATAGCGATGGGAACAGTGATGTTATCACCGACTATAATTATCTAACAGTTCAAGTACAGTTGATATAGTTGAGGCACAGGCAAAATATGGGTTTTTGGGATGGAATTTGTGGCGTCAACCTATCGGGTTTATCATTTTTATAATTTCCTCCCTAGCAGAATGTGAGAGATTACCCTTTGACTTACCAGAAGCAGAGGAAGAATTAGTAGCGGGTTATCAAACTGAATATTCAGGTATAAAATTTGGTTTATTTTATGTTGCTTCTTATCTAAATCTACTAGTTTCTTCATTGTTTGTAACAGTTCTTTACTTGGGTGGGTGGAATCTCTCTATTCCGTACATGTTTATTCCTGAACTATTTGAAATAAATAAAGTAGGTGGCGTCTTTGGAACCACAATTTTTCTCTTTATTACATTAGCTAAAACATATTTGTTCTTGTTTATTCCTATCACAACAAGATGGACTTTACCGAGGTTAAGAATGGACCAATTATTAAACCTCGGATGGAAATTTCTTTTACCCATTTCTCTAGGTAATCTATTATTAACAACTTCTTCCCAACTCCTTGCACTGTAAATACACTATCACGACCTGTCCCAAACAAGAGAAAAAAAAATTATAGATATTCACGATATGTTCCCTATGGTAACCGGGTTCATGAATTATGGTCAACAAACAGTCCGAGCTGCAAGGTACATTGGTCAAAGTTTTATGATTACCTTATCGCACGCAAATCGTTTACCTGTAACTATTCAATATCCTTATGAAAAATTAATCACATCGGAACGTTTCCGCGGTCGAATCCACTTCGAATTTGATAAATGCATTGCTTGTGAAGTATGTGTTCGTGTATGTCCTATAGATTTACCTGTTGTGGATTGGAAATTGGAAACGAATATTAGAAAGAAACGATTGCTTAATTACAGTATTGATTTCGGAATCTGTATTTTTTGTGGTAATTGCGTTGAGTATTGTCCAACAAATTGTTTATCAATGACTGAAGAATATGAACTTTCTACTTCTGATCGTCACGAATTGAATTATAATCAAATAGCTTTGGGTCGTTTACCAATGCCAGTAATTGACGATTACACAATTCGAACAATTTTGAATTCGCCTCAAAGAAAAAATGCGTCAACCCCATGATTTGCAAATTTTATTTTTCCGTGGTCAATAACTACAATAGAAATCCCAACTATAAATTAGTTGATGAGAATCGAGACGTCATTTGGAGTTAAAATCGAGTGATATATCATCGATCAGTCATTTTTTAACATATATAGCTTGTTCAAACTCCCATTTAAAATTTATTATTCTGATAAAAAACGAGATTGATTCAATTATTGGATACACATCAATCCACACTCATTAGAATTTCTTAGCATTTATAATTAAATTCATAAAAACATATCATAAAAAAAATAGGGTCCATTTCCTGGTCAGGTCAATAAGATCATGAAAGATTTTTTATTTATTTCTTATTTTACATAAAATGGATTTACCCGGACCAATACATGATTTTCTTTTAGTCTTTCTAGGATTGGTTCTTATATTAGGAGGTTTAGGGGTGGTATTACTTACTAATACAATTTATTCTGCCTTTTCGTTGGGATTGGTTCTTGTTTGTATATCTTTATTATATATTTCATCAAACTCCCATTTTATAGCTGCCGCACAGCTCCTTATTTACGTGGGAGCTATAAATGTTTTAATCATATTTGCTGTGATGTTTATGAATGGTTCAGCATCGTACAACGATTTTACTCTTTGGACCGTTGGGGATGGGGTTACTGCGATGGTTTGTGCAAGTATTTTTGCTTCCCTAATTACTATTATTACAGATACGTCATGGTACGGTATTATTTGGACTACAAGATCAAACCAGATTATAGAACAAGATTTTTTAAGTAATAGTCAACAAATTGGGATTCATTTATCAACAGATTTTTTCCTTCCATTTGAACTTATTTCCATAATTCTTTTAGTTGCTTTGATAGGTGCAATTGCTATGGCTCGTCAGTAATAAATCGTTAGAACTAGCAT